AATTAATGCATGAGCCGTTACAACCACATTGTATAAATGGTCATCCCCCAACAATCTACCTACCTGCCCTAACTCAACCCGAATAATTACTCTTATAGCAGTCCCCACTATAGAAGATCAAATTCCAAACAACAAATACAACGTTCCAATATCCTTATGATTAGTAGAAAACAACCATCGCAGTAAATAATTTACATAAAATGAAATATTGCAAATATTTCAACTCCTCCTTAAAAAATCACCAGATGGAAAGCTGTAAACTTTCATTTTCCATCCTTAACCTTGAAAGTTACTAGATTTATTATCCTACTTAAATATATAAAAACTCAAAAAACAAAAGGCAATATCAATCTTCCAATCAATCTTACTACTAAAAAATTTCCATATCTATCCATTCCTAACTCACAAAAAAAAGAATCTCTACACTTTCTCCTCATCATTATTCCATAAACCATCCGAGCATAAACATAAACCATTACTAAAGAAGAAACAATTATCATAATACCAATCATCAATCTCTCCCCAATTATAAATTCTAAAACTATTCACCTTCCCACAAATCCAACAAAAGGAGGCAAACCAGCTATTCTCATAACAACAACAAAAAGCATAAATTCCTTTCCCCACTCGCCCTCATTCAAATTCTCCACATTACCCTCACTTAATCAAATAAAAACTATACCAACCAAAAAGAAATAAACCAAAAAATAAAAAATTCACAATCCCCCCCTAACAACCTGAGATACCATTATCCAACCTACATGATTAACTGAAGAATAAGCCATTAACACTTTAATCACCTGTTGATTATATCTTCCAACAACCCCTATAATTATTCCCAACAAACCTCAAAAAACACTAATTCCTCTTACCATCCCACTTAACAACATCAAAGGAATCATCCTCTGAAATGTTATAATGAAAAAACAACCAGTTCATGTCAATCCTATTATAACTCCAGGTAATCAAAAAAAGAAAGGACCAGCAGCCATCCTCATCATCAAAGGGATCTCTAAACCCCTTCCCAAAAAAATCATGACTAAAAAAATTCCGGAAGACAACCCCTGCACAAAAAAATACCTCATTAAAGACTCCACATTCTTTCATCTATTCCTATCATACATTATCCCAACAAAACTAAATATATTTATTTCCATCCCCAACCAAATTATAAATCAATCAACAAATCTAAACACAACTATAAATCTAAGAAAATATATAATCACAAAAACCAAAAAAGCAGGAGCCAAAATATTTCCATTTATGAGGTATGAACCCATCAGCTTTCTTAGCTTACTTTTCCCCTCCCCTTAACCAATTTTTCATATATGCAATTCTAATATTAATATGTCTCTCTGTTGTATAAAATTGCAAACACTATTCCATACAAAGACATGCAATTTCATCAACACATTATTATTAATGCGACACTGCCTTATAATCATATTGAAGCCTCCTGGAGGTGAACCTCTTTCTCCCCTTTCCTCACCGGCGGGGAGGAAGAGGTTCACCGGAGGTGTCAATGATTCGGTAAGGAAATTATTATCCTCTCTATTTTAAATATTGATTCAACTCGCCACGCTCGTGAATCAATTTTCATTCATATCTTGAAAAAACTTGCGTTCAGATTTTTTCAAAAAAAAAGCCCGATTTTTATATCAAAAAAGTAGCACTTTACGCAAGGTTTTGAGCCCTGAAATGATGGAAACATCTTACTCCTCCCCCAAAAAACCTGAACAGGAGTCAATTTGATAGATTGAATCAAAAAACAGATACAAGACAGTCTAAAAAATTTACAAAAAAAGAGAAGAGTTACTACCCCCCACCAACTCTCAGGAATATTCTCCTCCTTAAAAAGAAGTGAGCTAATCTCCTAGTCAAATTCGTGCCAGCAACTGCGGTTATACGAATAGAAAAAAATTTTCCTTATATTATTTATAAATATAAATACAGCATTTATTCATCAATAGTGAAATATTATCTAAACATGAAAGTAATGATTTAATTTAATCAAAACTAAGAAAAAAACAAGGATTAGATACCCTTTTATTCTAGTATTCATCGGTAGTACTAATTATGAAAACCTATGCCTTTTGGCGGCCTTTCTCACAATCAGAGGAACTCGCATCTTAATCCGATAATCCCCGTTAATTCTTTCTAAAATTCAGTATTTATATCGCCGTCTACAGAAAAAATTATGAACTTTTTTCTTCTTAGGTTATCCTTCCACGTCAGGTCGAGATAAAGCCAATATTTTAGCGAGCCGAGTTACAGATTGTTTTTATCAAAACATTACTATCAAAAAATAGTAAGATTTAGGATTTGATAGTAATCCAAAAGTAATTTTTCTGGATGAATATTTTTCAAAAGGTGTACATATCGCCCGTCACCCTCGTCCAAAGATGAGGTAAGTCGTAACAAAGTTAATATACTGGAAAGTGTATTAAGGGCAAAAAGAAGCTTTAAGCATTCCACTTACACTGGAAAGACCAAAATTTATTATACACTTTAACCTATCTTTAAAAAAATACTTCCTAATTCTTCTTAATTTAAACAATTCCCTAACTGAAAAGGAACCACCCTTTTATTTTTAAAGAAAAACATTGTACCTTTTGTATCAGGGAAAATCAATTTCATAATTTTATAATTCTCTCCCGAAAAAAAAAGACCTAAAAAGATATAATCTTCATATTTCATAATGTCATAAGAATATCTCTTTAGAGGTGAAACTCCTTCCGCTTTTTTTGATATCTGGTTTCTCTGAAATGTATTCAGTACGATTCAGTTTTTAAATATAAATTTAAAATCCCATTTTTATCTAAATAAAATAATCATTCTAGGATTAATAGTGTCCCAAAAGTTTTATAACTAAAAATCAATTATTAACTTATAATATTATTACAGAGACCTATTTATCAATCTTAATTATGATTTTATTAGTAAATTTACAATATCATATTTTTTCTAAAATTACCATCCTTTGCAATTTTAACCTAAAATCATGAACTCGGCCCTAAGTTTCTGACTGTTTACCAAAAACATTTCTAATTGCTTCACAATTAGTAAGACCTGCTCAATGAAAATTAAATGGCCAACTTAAGCTAAGGTAGCACAATAACTCGCCTGTTAATTTCAGGATGGAATGAAAGGTCAAACACGAGACTTTCTTTATTATTTTAGTTAATCGAAATTGTCATGAAAGTAAAAAGACTTTCATTTTTTAGAGGGACGACAAGACCCTGTCGAGCTTCACTTATGTTTTGCTGGGGCGGCACTAAACACAATCTTTCTCTATCATTATTCTTAATCCTTATTTTTGATAAATTAAGCTACCGCAGGGATAACAGCATAATTTTTTTCAAGAGACCTTATCAAAAAAAAAGATTATGACCTCGATGTTGAATTAAAAATCTTCTTGAAGCAGAACTCAAGAACAGAAAGTCTGTTCGACTTTTAAATATTTACATGATTTGAGTTCAGACCGGCGCAAGCCAGGTCGGTTTCTATCTTCTTTCAAAAGTCTTCAGTACGAAAGGACAAAGACTTTAGTAATTTACTATTTTCTTGGCAGAACAATGCAATAGAATTAGAATCTATCAACCCTTAATCAACAATATTAATATTTTGATTATTTTAATCTCCTCTTTATTGAGAGTAGCCTTTTATACAATTCTTGAACGAAAAATCTTAGGCTACATTCAAATCCGAAAAGGTCCAAACAAAGTTGGTTTCTTAGGTATTCTTCAACCTTTCAGAGACGCAATCAAGCTATTTTCTAGGTCATTCATCATTACTGAAACGTCAAACCCCTTCCTTATATTTTTATCTCCTGCAATAGCCTTCTTCTTAAGAATCATAACCCTAATTTTTATTCCATTCTCAAATCAAGGAGTGATAGATTCTTCATTTAGCATTCTAGCATTTTTTGTAATTTCAAGAACGAGCGTATACGCTATTATTTTAATCGGATGAGCATCAAATTCAAAATACTGTTATCTAGGAGCTATTCGCTCAGTCGCCCAAATGATCTCATACGAAGTTTCCCTTTTCCTAATTATTATTTCCATTACCATCTTTGCACGCTCCTACAACTTTCTTCTTTTTAAAGAAATCCAAAAATTTCAACCATTTATTTTCCTTCTTTCAATCATTTTCTTTATTTGACTAATTACATGTGTAGCTGAAACAAACCGATCTCCATTCGATTTCGCTGAAGGAGAATCAGAATTAGTTTCTGGATTTAACGTTGAATACTCTAGCGGACTTTTTGCTATAATCTTTTTAGCAGAATATCTAAATATAATCACCCTAAGAATTATTACTGCAATTTTATTTACAGGAAGTACTCTTAAATTAACTTCCATCATATTAATTTTATTCACATCCCTATTTTTCCTATGAATCCGAGGAACCTTCCCACGCTTTCGGTACGATTTATTAATACACCTCAACTGAAAAATATTCCTTCCAATCTCAATCTCCTATTTCGTTATTTCATCATTTTTATTTTTATTAGGTCTTTAAACTTACAAAGTTCACGTTGCTACTTAAACTAATTTTTCTTACTCAAAGGACAATTCCTTTTATTCTACTTTCAAAATAGAAATTTGTGAAACTACTCCATCATCCTATCTTGTACCCTATACACACCCATAATTACAACAAAAGCAAAAAAGTACATTAATCTTGCAATCTCCCCAACTTCCACATAAGGAGATTCCACTTCTCGAGCCCCAATTCAAGTTAACACCAATCATGAAACCACTAATACCCAAAAAGCAAAACGCCCAAATACATAAAACTTCACTACCCTAAATTTTTGAGTTATAATAAAAGGGATAAAATAAAGTACTATCACAGATATTACTAACCCGATAACTCCACCAATTTTTCTTGGAATGGATCGCAAGATAGTATAAGCAAATAAAAAATACCACTCAGGCTGGATATGAGTTGGAGTTACTAGTGGGTTAGAAGGGATAAAATTTTCTCTATCTATAAATATATAAGGATATAAAAATCCAATAATTACTAACACAATCACTGACAAAATCACCCCCACAACATCCCTAACTACAAAATAAGGATGAAACATTACCCTATCTACATCTCTCAATAGACCCAAAGGATTCCCAGATCCAGTCTCATGTAAATAAACCAAGTGAATAATTACAACAAACAAAATGACAAAAGGTAAAATAAAATGAAAAGAAAAAAACCGAGTCAAGGTAGGATTACCTACAGCAAAACCCCCCCATACCCACTCGACTATTGTCACTCCAATATAAGGAACAGCAGATAACAAATTAGTAATTACAGTCGCAGCCCAAAAAGACATTTGCCCTCATGGCAACACGTATCCTAAAAAAGCCGTAGCTATTCTCAACAAAAAAATAGTTACCCCAGTCATTCAAGTTTTCAAAAACCGATATGACCCATAATATACCCCACGACCAATATGAAAATAAAGAAACAAAAAAAAAACTCTTGCCCCATTAGAATGAAAAACCCGAATCATTCATCCAACATTTACATCCCGTATAATATGAACAACAGAAGAAAAAGATAATCTAACATCACCAACAAAATGAATCGCTAAAAAGATTCCAGTAAAAATTTGGAAAAACAAATAAATTCCCAACAAAGACCCAAAATTTCATAAATAAGAAAGAGAAGAAGGTGAAGGAAGATCAACAAGAAACCCTGACAAAGACACTAATATAGAATCCTTTTTTCGAATAACCATTTTCAATTAAACCCGCACAGGACCGTTCCACCATCCTCTCAACCACACTACCATGAGTATAATAACTAACAAAAAAATTACCATAAATTCATTTACTACTATCACAACAAGATTTCATAACTCCATGCTAAAAAAGGTGTAGTCGACTTGCCACCAACCTCAAAATTCATAAGACACTAACATCATTATTACTACCCCAGAATATCACAGTTCAAACTTGTTATTTGGTCTTATTCTAGCTATATAAGAAAATACAACCATTACTCCACTTAATATTACCAATAACAAAACAATTCTATATCAAAAAGTTCCAGATCCCATATATATATATAAAGAATAAAAAAAAACCATCACTACTATTATTATAATTAGTCTCATTGGTTGAGATCTTATCACAAACATGACTCTCATTAAAATTATAATTTTCAACCATATAGTTTAAAAAACATTTACTTTGGATGTAAAAATCTCCCTTTGCCATTTTATATCACAATTTCAAGATTAGTAAGTACCTTATGGTTCCGAAATTCAATTATTCAAATACTCATTAGCCTAGAACTGCTTCTCATCTCTTGCTTTATGTCCCTATATTTTATCTTATCCAATACCCCGGCATTCTCTATCCTCTTATTTTTAGCTATAATAGTAAGAGGAAGATCCTTGGGACTAAGTATATTGGTCGCAATTTCTCGTCACCATCATTCATCCTCACCCTTCCATGTTTTCATCCTTTCCTTTGATGAAAATTATTTGTCCTATTCTAGCCATTATAATAATAAGACAAAAACTAAAACTCATTATTCCAGCTCTTACCTCGATTTCATTAATTTTCATAGTTAACTTTTCTTATTCATCTCTATCCTTTAATTCTAATTTTTTCATAATAGACATCCTTTCATTTTCACTAATTCTACTGTCACTTTCCTCATTTATTCTTATTATCCTTTCATCATTTTCTATAAAAACAATTCTACCGTTCATTTCATCAATTTCATTATTATTACTCATCTCATTTTCTGCCAACAACACAATCATGTTTTACATTTTTTTTGAAAGTGTTCTTATTCCAACCCTTCTAATCATTACAATACAAGGGAAAGCCCCAGAACGATTACAAGCAGGAATTTACATCCTCCTTTATACTATCTTTGGATCTTTACCTCTTCTCATTGGCTTTTTATGATACATGAATTTCTCCTCATTTAATATAATCTCCATTCTATGCCCCTCATTTAACTTCCCACTATTCTTTATTCTAGCTTTTTTAATTAAACTACCAATATTCTTTTTTCACCTTTGACTCCCCAAAGCTCATGTTGAAGCCCCAATAGAAGGAAGAATGATTCTAGCAGCAATCCTTTTAAAACTTGGGGGATATGGATTTCTACGCATTATTCCTACCATTCAATTCAAATTTTCCATTCTAAAATCCACCCTGACATCAATCAGCTTACTAGGCGCAGCACTTACAAGAATCAACTGTCTTCGGCAAAAAGATATAAAATCTCTAATTGCTTATTCTTCTGTGGCCCATATAGCATTAGTAATTGCAGCAATCTCATCCCTTAAAAACATCGGAATAATTTCGGCCATCTTAATAATAATAGCTCACGGATTAGCTTCCTCCAGATTATTTTTTTTAGTTTCAATCCTTTACAATCAATTTCATACCCGAAACATCCTCATTGTAAAAAGAACCATTATTCTTTTTCCTAATATCACCCTATGAATCTTTATTTTCATAATAATTAATTTTTCAGTTCCTCCATCTTTCAACTTTGTTAGAGAAGTAATAATCATCTCCAGAATCTTACACCTTGATATAATTAATATAACCTTAATTTTTTTATCAACATTCTTAACAGCATCGTTTTCTATCTTATTTTACTCTAACATCAGCCACAACCAAAACCCTCTATCATTTCCCTCTCAATCTCCATCTCCAAAATCTTACTTGAGCCTTTTATCTCATTTAATTCCTATCATTTTAGTATCTTTAAAACCTGAATTCCTATCACTTTCTTAGTTCCAAAAAAGTTTGTAACATTAACTTGTGGAGTTAAAAATTCAGTATCATTTTTCCATCAATCTTTACACTAACTCTGTCAATATCCCTATTTTTTCTAAGACTGATTCTACTTTCAAACGATACAATGATCCAAATCTTTCTACCAACCTTCTCTTTCATCTCCATTGATTTTCCTATAGGGTTCATCTTTGACTGAATGTCAACATCATTTTCAGCCTCAGTCTTACTAATTTCATCAATAATCATAATCTTCAGACAATCTTACATTCAAAAAAAAGATCACAAACGATTCTTTTTAGTTTTAATCTCATTTGTTCTTTCAATAATCCTAATAATCTCAAGAAACAATATGTTTTTCATGATGCTAGGATGAGACGGTTTAGGAGTTTCTTCTTATGCTCTAGTAGTATTCTATATAAACAGAAAATCAAAAGAATCAGGAGCAATCACAATTTTATCAAATCGCATCGGAGACATCTTAATTATCCTTTCTATTGGTTTATCACTTACTAACGGGATTTCAGAAATTTTCATTTCTAAAGAATTTCCATTTCTAATCATCCTCCTTTTAATAACAGCAGCAATAACAAAAAGTGCTCAGTACCCATTTTCATCCTGACTTCCAGCAGCCATAGCTGCCCCAACTCCTATCTCCTCTCTTGTTCACTCGTCCACTCTTGTTACAGCAGGAACATATCTTCTTATCCGACTCATAAACCTCCCACACCCAAACACCATATTTATCCTTTTAATCCTTTCTTCCATGACCTTATTCCTATCAGGAATATCCGCAAACTGAGAACAAGACTTTAAAAAAATCATTGCCCTAAGAACCATAAGACAAATATCAATAATCATATTCGCTATCTCCATCAACACTCCATCAACAGCATACTTTCACTTAATTACACACGCTTTTTTCAAAAGAACAATATTCCTGTGCGCTGGAGCATTCATCCACTGCTCCTCTTACCAAGATATTCGAGCCCAAGGAATATTCTCTAACTACTCTCCATCTCTAATTTTAAGTTTTAACATCACTATTATATCACTTTTGGGTCTTCCCTTCATATCAGGATTTTATTCTAAGGATTCAATTATCGAATTATTCATAAATAATTCATCTAATCATTTTTTACTCCTACTCACAATCTTGTCAGTAGGAATAACAACCTCCTATTCTCTTCGCCTAATATCATTTTCCTCAAAATTTTCAACAAAATCAAATCCAGATAAATCCTTTTCATCAGACATTTTTATTATCATTCCAATTCTTTGCCTAATCCCATGCTCAATCATTCTAGGATCATCAATCTCATGACTCACCCTACCCAATCAAACCATAATCCTTCCCTTACAACTAAAAATCTCAATCCCATTCTTCCTATTTTTAGGATTTACCTTCGGCTTGTTTCTGTCATTCAACAAAAAAATGTTCCTTCAATTAGGAGAAACCATTTCCTCTCTATGATTTTTAAATTTCCTTTCATCATTTCCATTTTTAAATTCTTCCTTCACAGGCGAATTAAGATCAAAAATCGATAAAACATGAACAGAATCATCAAGAGCTACAGGCTCATTCTTACTTCTACAAAACCTTTCAAAACATCCAGACATAATCACTAATCTCTCCTTATGCAGATTAATATTATTAATTTTTATCCCATCATCTTTTTTCCTTTAACCTTTGTAGCTTAAATAAAGCAATTTACTGAAGATAAAGAGATCCTTTCTTCCTCATTACGAAAAAATGACGACATTCCTCCAATCCTCTTTATGAGTCGAAATCATATAGCTTTCACGCATTCCTGGAGTAGCTTTTAACTACTTAGGAGTTAGCAGCTCCTCTTACTTTAAGTAATAACTCCTCCCAAAAGATAATTGCAAATTATCAACTCATTCTCCCTATCTTTTCATTAACACTGAACTGCTTTTAGCTCCATTATGGCAGATTATTGCACTAATTTTAAGAATTAGACATTCTCTGTTTCAATTCACACTAACACCCCATTATAATATTCGTACAATAATCCGGCCAACAAAATAGACAAAAACACTAACACACCTAATCTCTGTCATTCACCCATTATTATATAGGGAACAGGAATCAACAAAGTAATTTCAACATCGAATACCAAAAAGAGAATGGAAATTAAAAAAAACCGAAATGAAAATCTAACCCGCGACCCCATTACCGAATCAAATCCACATTCATATCCAGAAAGCATATTCTCATTCCTCTCAACTTTCATTGACAACACCATAAATAATAAATAAACAATCATTACAACAACACCAACCTCAAAAATCATAAAAACTACAATTCTCCACTAAATAATTGGAAATTATCCGTACAAATATACTATTTTTCTATCCTCCTCACCAATAAACTACAGAAAACAAAAACAATCACACTACATCAACAAAATGCCAATATCAAGCAGAAGCCTCAAATCCAAAATGATGTTTAGCAGAAAAATGTCCCATTATAGCCCGCATTCAAATAACTACTAAAAACATAGACCCAACAATTACGTGGAATCCATGAAAACCAGTAGCCATAAAAAAAATAGATCCATAAACCGAATCTCTTATAGAAAACGAAGCAGAGAAATATTCAAACCCCTGAAGTAATAAAAAATACACTCCCAACAATCAAGTAATCATCAAAGAATCTACAGAATCCTTCATCTTTCCTCTCAACAAACAATGGTGCGCCCAAGTAACTCTTACCCCAGATGACAATAAAATTACAGTATTAAGTAATGGTACCTGAAAAGGATTAAAAGGTTCTACCCCAATAGGAGGTCATACTCCCCCCAACTCTAATGTAGGAACTAGTCTTGAATGAAAAAAAGTTCAAAAAAAAGATGCAAAAAACAATAATTCAGACAAAATAAACAACAACATTCCAAAAACCAAACCCTCAATCACCTTCCTAGTATGAGATCCCTCATAAGTCCCCTCACGAACGACATCTCGTCACCAAACAACCATTACAACCAAAAATAAACCTAACGAAAATATTATTAACCCTCCATCAGAAAAAAACATCAATATAGCCAACCCTAATACCATTCCCAAAGATCCTACTCCTATATACAAAGGTCAAGGTCTAATAGTAACCAAATGAAATGGCTGAAATACTTTCTTCAATTTAATAATAATCTAAAGAATAAAGCAAAACCAACACTCTAAATACAAAAGCCTGAATAAAACAAACAGCTCACTCAAGAATCAAAATTACTCTTTGCAAAACAACAGAAATTATAAATCTCCCTAATCCCAACATTGCTACCGATGAGATCAGCCCTACAATCAAATGCCCAGACATTATATTAGCAGCCAAACGAACCGACAAAGTAACAGGCCGAATCAAATGACTAACAAACTCAATTACTACTATAAAAGGTGAAAGAATTAAAGGAGACCCTTGAGGAACCAAATGAGCACTTCTATCCCTAAAATTTTTCATTCAACCTATCAAAACCCCTATCACTCATACAACAGCTCCTATAGACAAAGTTACTATAACATGTCCCGTACACGAAAAAAAAAAAGAAAATAAACCCAACACATTTATTATTCTAATTAACAAAAATAACACCACTCTCAACATCACCAAACCCCTATAATTAGGAAAAGACATTTCCCTAAACAAACCCCTTAATTCCATCACTACTATTATTTTCACAATTTCCAATCCACCTCCACATACAAAAAAAGATAGTGGAAATACTATAAATACTAACACTAACGCCATTCAATTAACACTCAACCCAAAATACGACACAGGATCAAATACAGAAAACATTCTCATTATCATTTAATTATTTCATCACCTTCATTAAACAAACAATTTTCCGCCTTCCCAATCACAGATTCAAATTCCAAAATTACAATACCAACAACGATCAAACCCATCATAAAAAGGGGGAAAATAACTCACAACATCGGGCTCATTTGAGGAATATTCCATCTTAAGCCTGACAAGCTAACATTATTCAACTTTTCGAAGCCATGATTAATTTAAGAGACTAACACCTATTCGGCCACTTTATTCTACTCTCACTCCTTTAAAAAATCCCTCTTTCTCACAACCTCTATCACCACAGGCATAAATCTATGATTAGCCCCGCAAATCTCAGAACATTGCCCAACATAAATTCCAGAACGAAAAGCCTCAAATAAAACCTGATTTAATCGACCAGGAATTCCATCAGCCCTTACTCCCAATGCAGGAACAGTTCATGAATGAATTACATCACCAGACCCTACAATCATACGAACACATGTATTCACAGGAACCACTAAACAATTATCTACCTCAACCAAACGAAACTTTTCTTCCTCTCCTCTAGGAATTATATAAGACTCATAAACCCTAGATCCCAAATCAGCATATTCATACACCCAATATCACTGCCGACCAGTAGATTTCAAAGTCAATTCTGGATTATCCATCTCCTCCATCATATATAGTAACTTCAAAGAAGGAAAAGCAATAAACAACAAAAAAACACCAGGAAGAATAGTCCATACTCTCTCAAGTTCTTGACCTTCTCTTATTATCCGGTTGAATCTATTCATCACAACCGACTTAATTAATATATAACCCACCAAAACAGTAATAACAATTAACACAATTATAGTATGATCATGAAAAAAGATCAACTGCTCTATCACAGGAGAACACGCATTCTGAAAATATAACGAACCTCACACAGGCAACTAACGAGTAACAAAAGTCATCTGATTAAAAGTATGTTCCAAAGGAGGAACATCATGTTGTCATTCTAAAGATCCATTAACATAATACTCAACAACAACACAATTTTTCGAAACCAAGGACTCCCACACCAAAACCATCAAATAAATTACTGCTATTAACGAAATTATTGACCCCAAGGAAGAGAAGAAATTTCACATAGAAAAAGAATCCGGATAATCAGAATATCGACGAGGCATCCCATTCAACCCTAAAAAATGTTGAGGAAAAAAAGTTATATTTACTCCAACAAATATCACAACAAATTGCAACTTAGTCCACTTAGGATTCATAAAAACACCAAAAAATAAAGGAAATCAATATACCAAACCCCCCATAATTGCAAATACAGCCCCCATTCTCAATACATAATGAAAATGAGCAACAACATAATAAGTATCATGCAAAACAATATCTAAAGAAGAATTAGCTAATACAACTCCAGTTAACCCACCTATAGTAAATAAAAATACAAACCCCATACACCACATTAAAGAAACATCCACCTTAAAATAAGACCCGTACAAAGTAGCTATTCATCTAAAAACCTTAATTCCAGTAGGAACAGCAATTACTATAGTAGCTGCAGTAAAATAAGCCCGAGTATCTACATCCATCCCAACAGAAAACATATGATGTGCCCATACCACAAACCCCATTCCCCCAATTCTCAATATAGCATAAATTATACCCAAAGATCCAAAAGGCTCTCGCTTTCCCACAGAAGATCTAATAATATGAGAAACTATTCCAAACCCAGGCAAAATCAAAATATAAACCTCAGGATGACCAAAAAACCAAAAAAGATGCTGAAACAACACCGGATCTCCCCCACCAGCCGGATCAAAAAAAGAAGTATTAAAATTTCGATCAGACAATAACATTGTAATCGCTCCAGCCAAAACAGGCAAAGACAGCAATAACAAAATAGTAGTAATAAGAACTGACCACACAAACAACGGAACTCGTTCCATAGTTATTCCAGATCTTCGCATATTTAATACAGTTCTAATAAAATTTACAGATCCCATAATAGAAGAAGCTCCAGCCAAATGCAAAGAAAAAATAGCAAAATCCATCCCTCCCCCAGAATGCCCAACAAAAGAAGACAAAGGAGGGTAAATAGTCCACCCGGCACCAACCCCTACATCAGTCAATGATGACAAGATCAACAAAAATAAAGAAGGAGGTAACAATCAAAAACTCAAGTTATTTATTCGAGGAAAAGCCATATCAGGAGCACCCATCATTAAAGGTAATATCCAATTTCCAAACCCCCCAATCAAAATAGGCATAACTATAAAAAAAATCAT